AAACAATAATGGTTTGTTCATATCGAACTCAAAGTGCCATGCTATTATTACTTATTATTCATATTCGATATGGCGAAGGCATAGTCTTTTTTTTTTTCAAATAAAAACCATTGGCGCCAAGCGTGAGGGAATGCTAGACGTTTGGTAATTTCTCCCCCAACCAGAATGAAAGATCCCATTGAAGCAGCTAATCCCATGCATATTGTATGTACATCGGGTATCACAAATTGCATAGTATCATAAATGGCTATTCCGGATATTACCAATCCACCAGGAGAGTTTATAAACAAATAAAGATCCCTAGTATTATCTTCTAGACTGAGATATACCATGAGACCAACAATTTGATTCGATATCTCGCTATCAACTTCTTGGCCTAAAAAAAGTAATCTTTCTCGATGAAGTCGGTTGATTAGGACAAAATTCTATCCCTTAGGAACCGTACGTGCACCTTTGGATGCATACGGTTCAAAAAAAATTGTGAAAACAAAAAGAATCAATGTGTCGATTCAAGTCTTATTTCTTTTTTTGTAACAGATTTTTGTTTTTCTAATGAAGGGCTTTTTCCATTTTTCAAAAAACATGGGGCCCCCCTTAAAAAAAAAAAAATTACTGAACTTAGTGAACTAACCTCCATTGATGTATTGTTTCATCGAAATTCAAATCACGATGTCATTTTCTTGTTCCTGAATGGGCCCTTTCAATTCTTTTAGGTTCATGTTCTACTCCGGGTAAAGATCTGTCGGAATTCTATTTGCACATATAGGGCAAATAATCTCAGTACCACTTCTTTTTTCTACGACTTCTTTTTTTTTATTCGTTTCATGCTTTCCCTCAGCTATTCAATGTATTCATCATACCATTATTCCATTGATTGGCAGTTTGAGATCATTCCTATAGTAAACATAAGAATGTTTATGATACAAGTAGTAATCGTACATATATTACCAATTTGGTATTTTCTGAACGGAGCCTGAATACTTTATTTTATCGGTCCAAGTCAACCATAAATTCTTCTAATTGATAATATAGATCCAAAATAGAAATTGATCTAATTGCACTTCGCGCTCCGAATGATTGATGGTTCAATCAATATTTCTTAGGCGAAAGAGAGGATATCTCGATCGGGAGAGAGAACGGGTAAATCCCATATGACCCAATATGTCTGACAAGTCGCACTATATGTCAACCCAAACTGCATCTTCCTCTCCAGGACTCCGAAAAGGTACTTTTGGAACACCAATGGGCATTAAATGAATGAAAAAAAAAAATTAGGTACTATACTTCACTTTAATATGGAAACGTAACAATGGGTTTGTTGTCTTCATAATTTTTTTTTCTTTTTATTGTATTTTATACATATTAGACATAGATTGTAAGGTTCATAGAAGAAGATAGAATGAATAAAGAACCCATTTTAACGAATGGGGCGATCGTGTGAATGATAAACAAGTATCTATACATTCGTTCCCCAAAAAGGGCTCAATCCCCATTGCGTATTGGTACTTATCCGGTATAGAATAAATCTGCTTCTCTTTGTTCTTACGAACATAAATGTTCCCTTATTTTCAATAGGAACAGAATAAATATTAACCCTTTCTCATACAGAATCTACTGAAAAGATTAGGTACTAGAGTATAGTCTTTTCCAATGCGATAAAGTTACATAGTTTCTATTTATTTTTGAAAAAGGGGTATTTCCATGGGTTTGCCTTGGTATCGTGTTCATACTGTCGTATTGAATGATCCCGGTCGATTGATTTCTGTCCATATAATGCATACAGCTCTAGTTTCTGGTTGGGCCGGTTCGATGGCTCTATACGAATTAGCGGTTTTTGATCCCTCTGACCCCGTTCTTGATCCAATGTGGAGACAAGGTATGTTCGTTATACCTTTCATGACTCGCTTAGGAATAACCAATTCATGGGGCGGTTGGAGTATTTCAGGAGGAACTATAACGAATCCGGGTATTTGGAGTTATGAAGGTGTGGCGGGGGCACATATTTTCTTTTCCGGCTTGTGCTTCTTGGCAGCTATCTGGCATTGGGTCTATTGGGACCTAGCAATATTCTCTGATGAACGTACGGGAAAACCTTCTTTAGATTTGCCCAAGATCTTTGGAATTCATTTATTTCTCTCAGGGTTGGCTTGCTTTGGCTTTGGCGCATTTCATGTAACAGGCTTGTATGGTCCTGGAATATGGGTGTCCGATCCTTATGGGCTAACTGGAAAAGTGCAATCTGTAAATCCAGCGTGGGGTGCGGAAGGTTTTGATCCTTTTGTTCCGGGAGGAATAGCCTCTCATCATATTGCAGCGGGTACATTGGGCATATTAGCGGGCCTATTCCATCTTAGTGTCCGCCCGCCTCAACGGCTATACAAAGGATTACGTATGGGCAATATTGAAACTGTACTTTCCAGTAGTATCGCTGCTGTTTTTTTTGCAGCTTTCGTAGTTGCTGGAACTATGTGGTATGGTTCAGCAACTACCCCAATCGAATTATTTGGTCCCACTCGTTATCAGTGGGATCAGGGATACTTCCAGCAAGAAATATATCGAAGAGTTGGCGCCGGACTATCCGAGAATCTGAGTTTATCAGAAGCTTGGTCTAAAATTCCCGAAAAATTAGCTTTTTATGATTACATTGGTAATAATCCAGCAAAAGGGGGATTATTCAGAGCAGGCTCAATGGACAGCGGGGATGGCATAGCTGTTGGGTGGTTAGGACATCCCATCTTTAGAGATAAAGAAGGTCGCGAGCTTTTTGTGCGTCGTATGCCTACTTTTTTTGAAACATTCCCGGTAGTTTTGGTAGATGGAGACGGGATTGTGAGAGCCGATGTTCCTTTTAGAAGGGCAGAATCGAAGTATAGTGTCGAACAAGTAGGTGTAACTGTGGAGTTCTATGGTGGGGAACTCAATGGAGTCAGTTATAGTGATCCCGCTACTGTGAAAAAATATGCTAGACGTGCCCAATTAGGTGAAATTTTTGAATTAGACCGGGCTACTTTGAAATCTGATGGTGTTTTTCGTAGTAGTCCGAGGGGTTGGTTCACTTTTGGGCATGCTACGTTTGCTTTACTCTTCTTTTTCGGACACATTTGGCATGGCGCTAGAACCTTGTTCAGAGATGTTTTTGCTGGTATTGATCCAGATTTGGATGCTCAAGTGGAATTTGGAGCATTCCAAAAACTGGGAGATCCAACTACAAGAAGACAAGTAGTCTGATACAATACTACTCTGGTATCTTTCGTCTCTATTTTCTATTTTCCTTTTTTGATTTGACATAGATATCAGAGAAATCTTGACTTGAATCACCATCTTTTCTTTGAATTTTTTTTTTTTCTTTCTAATGATCCCAAATAAATAGGTGTGGAAGCTATAATTGTAAACCGCGATCGAATCTATGGAAGCATTGGTTTATACATTCCTCTTAGTCTCGACTTTAGGAATAATTTTTTTCGCTATCTTTTTTCGAGAACCGCCTAAGGTTCCGACTAAAAAAATGAAATGATTTTTCATTATATCAATTGAAGTAATGAGCCTCCCATACCCATATTGGGAGGCTCATTACTTCAACTAGTCCCCGTGTTCTTCGAATGGATCTCTTAATTGTTGAGAGGGTTGCCCAAAAGCGGTATATAAAGCGTACCCAGTAAAGCTTATAAGTAAACCAGATATGAAGATGGCGACTAGGGTTGCGGTTTCCATTTCTAGATAACTTCAAGATCACAATGGATCTACGATAAGATCGTTTATTTATTTATTTACAACTACAACGAAATGGTATACAAAGTCAACAGATCTTAAGCAATGATTAAATAGGATTTTTGGTATGGCTACACAAACTGTTGAGGGTAGTTCTAGATCTCGTCCAAGATCTACTAATGTGGGGGGTTTATTAAAACCATTGAATTCGGAATATGGTAAAGTAGCTCCGGGCTGGGGAACTACCCCACTTATGGGGGTCGCAATGGCTCTATTTGCGATATTCCTATCTATTATTTTAGAAATTTATAATTCTTCCGTTTTACTGGATGGAATTTTAATGAGTTAGCTTCATAGGAACTAGAAAGTTCTAGTTTTTCAATCAAACAAAAAATTACTTAAGACTCGGGTTTCTAGCCCATTCTGGTAGTTCGATCGTGGAAATTTTTTGTTTCGGTATTTCCGGAATATGAGTGTGTGACTTGTTATAATTGATCCTATTGATAATACAGAGAATGGTCTGTCATCTCTATCAAGATGATTCTACCTCGTCGGATATTTATTCTAGTATCTGGAGCACAGAATATAAATATATGGAATAGATCAAGAAAAGAAATATTTGAACTATGATTCATACCTACTATTCAGTCATACCTCGCGACCGGACTCAAAAAAACTTTGTCAAATAGGTATTTTCTAAATCAAACGATTTTTATTCCTTCAGACTGATTTTGATCGAAGGACAACTATTTCTCTAGATTTTATTGAGTCATTACATCCATTTATTGAATAAGTGATGATCAAAGGGTTCTGACTCAGAGAACCTTTGCGTTAGCTTGGGCTTTATTAAATCACCGTGGTTCTAGTATGAATCTGAGGTTTCAATTGATTCATAGGGTCTCAACAAGAGAATTCCTATCAAACAATAGTAAAACAAGAGTCAACCCACATTACGCACAAAAAAAAAACAAATAAGAAATAAAAAAGAAATAGGGAATAGAAGATTCAAGAGGCCTGTAACAATTAACATAAAGAAAAGAAGGACAGAGGAGCCAACTTGATATTTTTGGCATTATCATCACAAAGAATAGATTCCGGATTTTTGTTATTTCGTATCTTCGGAGCAAATCCGAATATCGAATTAAGTAGCTAAGAAGTTTTGAACTTTCTATCTATGAAATATCCGTTAAAACCCGTATTTGTGTGTTTCCGCTTGAGCCGTACGAGATGAAATTCTCATATACGGTTCTCAAAGGGGGAGTCTCTTTCCTTGGGTTACCTATCTCAATAAAGTATATGATTGGTTCGAGGAACGTCTCGAGATTCAGGCGATTGCAAATGATATAACTAGTAAATATGTTCCTCCTCATGTCAACATATTTTATTGTCTCGGGGGTATCACACTTACTTGTTTTTTAGTACAAGTAGCTACAGGTTTTGCTATGACTTTTTACTATCGTCCGACCGTTACAGAGGCTTTTTCCTCTGTTCAATACATAATGACCGAAGCCAACTTTGGTTGGTTAATCCGATCAGTTCATCGATGGTCAGCAAGTATGATGGTTCTAATGATGATCCTGCACGTATTTCGTGTGTATCTCACAGGTGGATTTAAAAAACCCCGCGAATTAACTTGGGTTACAGGTGTGATTCTGGGCGTATTGACTGCATCTTTTGGTGTAACTGGGTATTCCTTACCTTGGGACCAAATTGGTTATTGGGCAGTAAAAATTGTGACAGGAGTACCTGAAGCAATTCCTGTAATAGGATCGCCTTTGGTAGAGTTATTACGCGGAAGTACTAGTGTTGGCCAATCCACTCTGACCCGTTTTTATAGTTTACACACTTTTGTATTGCCTCTTCTTACTTCCGTATTTATGTTAATGCATTTCCCAATGATACGTAAGCAAGGTATTTCAGGTCCTTTATAGAGAAGACAGATATAATTTCGGTGAGGAACAATACTCTTGTATTTTATTGCTAAAAATATGGATTATTGAAAAAATAAGACATGTTATTTGGATACTTTTCTTCAACTCTGAAGTATTGTATACTTACTTGATACGAATAGTTGAAGTGGATTCTCCGAAGAGACGATGGATTATGGGAGTGTGCGACTTGAACTATTGATTGGGCCATGCAGATATATGATCCGCCACGTTGGAATTCGCAATCAAACAAACGTGTTTCCGCATCCAACCACTACGTAAGTCCCCATACATAGCAGGGATAGGCCGGTTCGCTTGAGGATAATTTTTCTATGATCATACCCAAATCATATCATGCATGAATAGGCTCCGTAAGATCCCGTAGAATATCGAATAAGCGATGCGGCGTGATCCAATGTTCTATCTATTCCACTTAACTTATTTCTTTTATTTTATAGTATGGAAATGCATTCATTTCCTCTGCATCGATCCAGATCTATGAGACTATCGGAGTGAAATAGGGGATCTAAGGAAAAAAGGGGCTAGACTTTATTAGTAACAAGTAAATACTTTGTTTGTATGTAAGAAAATAAAAATGTTACGGGGATAAACACCAATCAAAAGACACGAGACAATCCAAAAAGCACTTGCTCATGATCAAATTTGTAAGCCTACTTGGATATTGAGCATTTACCTGTAAGAACGGAATTTTTTGCAATGAATAGTTGTAACTTCGGAAAATTGAATCTGAGAAATCTTTTCTTACATAGAGTCATTATATAATTATATATGTGTGGATATGTATGAAATATAGATTTTCTATGATCTATTTCTTTCATTCCTTTGATTCTTGCTCGAGCCGGATGATGAAAAATTATCATGTCCGATTCCTTCGGGGGATGGATCCATAAGAACTAAGAATTCACCTATCCCAATAACAAAGAAACCTGACTTGAATGATCCTGTATTAAGAGCTAAATTGGCTAAAGGCATGGGGCATAATTATTATGGAGAACCCGCATGGCCAAATGATCTTTTATATATTTTTCCAGTAGTTATTCTAGGTACTATTGCATGTAACGTAGGTTTAGCGGTTCTAGAACCTTCAATGATTGGTGAACCGGCGGATCCATTTGCAACGCCTTTGGAAATATTACCTGAATGGTACTTCTTTCCCGTATTTCAAATACTCCGCACAGTACCCAATAAGTTATTGGGTGTTCTTTTAATGGTTTCAGTACCAATTGGATTATTAACAGTACCCTTTTTGGAGAATGTCAATAAATTCCAAAATCCATTTCGTCGTCCAGTAGCTACAACAGTCTTTTTGATCGGTACCGCAGTAGCTCTTTGGTTAGGTATTGGAGCAACATTACCTATTGATAAATCCCTAACTTTAGGTCTTTTTTAAATTGATTCCGCCGTGAAATATCACAACATAAGTATCTAGGGAATAGTCGCTTCAAAGTGAATCTTCCCTAGATACATTAATTTTATTATACTCCATTCCGAGTGCGGATCGTGCTCAAGATTAAAAACGAATTTTCTTATCTAAAAAAGATAAAAAAGAAAGATAACATTACAATGGATTTAAAATAAAAACTTATTTTTAGGTAAATCAATTGCGAAATGCTTCTTTAGGGTGTCCAATATCTGTTTTACATCTTCTATGCGAAAATATTCAATTCTCATAAGGTCCTCTTGACTGTTGCTCAAAAGGTCCAATAATGTATGTATATTGGACCTTTTGAGACAATTATAGGTCCTGGAAGGCAATTCTGATTGGTCAATAAAAATACATTGCAATGGAATTGCTTTTTGATTGTTTTTCTTTAGATTAGTTAATCTATCTTGAAAGGTAAAAGAGGGTAGAGTAAACCTGTTTTTATTTTCCTTGAAGTGAATGTACTCCTCCTCCGCCTGTAGAAAAGGAATAAATAAATCAATCAAATTACGAGAAGCTTCATAAAGTGCTTCCTTAGGAGTTAAACTTCCATTCGTCCATATTTCTAGAAAAAGTATCTCTTGTTTTTTATCCCCATTCCTATAAGAATGAATACTATGATTTGCATTTCGAACAGGCATGGATACAGCATCTATAGGATAACTTCCATCTTGAGAGTTATTTGTGGGTTTCATACGATATCCGCGATCTCTCTTGATTTGTAATCCAATACACAAATCAATGGGTTCCGTCAATTTAGCTATATGCTGTGTTGTGTCAACTATTTCCACAGAAGGCGGCGCGACGATATCCTGAGCGGTTACGCATCTAGGACCCCTGACACAAATGGATGCATCTCTAACTCCATAGAGATTACTTCTTAATACAATTTCTTTCAAATTTATTAAAATTTCATGTACTGATTCTTCAATACCAGCTATCGTAGAATATTCATGTGGTACCTTCTCAGATTTTGCGCGTGTGATACATGTTTCTTCTATTTCTCCTAGTAAAGCCCTTCGCATGGCAATACCTATGGTATCGGCTTGACCTTTCATAAGCGGGGACAGAATGAAACGACCATAATAAAGACACTTACTGTCTACTCGTGATTCAACACACTTCCACTGTAGTGTTCGAGTGGATCCCACTACTTCCTCTCGAACCATACTAATATTATTATTTGATCAGATCATTAAATGATTTTTTTCTCTTGAAATCTGTTTAAGTCTTATTTCTACACACGTCTTTTTTTAGGAGGTCGACATCCATTATGTGGCATAGGTGTTACATCACGTACGAAACTTAATAGTATACCACTTCTACGAATGGCTCGTAATGCTGCATCTCTTCCGAGACCGGGGCCTTTTACCATAACTTCTGCTCGTTGCATACCCTGATCAACTACTGTAAGAATAGCCATAGAGGCCGCTTCTTGAGCAGCATAAGGTGTTCCTCTTCTTGTGCCTTTGAATTTAGAAGGACAAGAACCCGCGGAGGCCCAAGAAACCACCCGACCTCGTACATCTGTAACAGTTACAATGGTATTGCTGAAACTCGCTTGAACATGAATAACTCCTTTTGGTATTCTACGTCCATTTTTACGTGAACCAATTCTTGGTATGGGTTTTGTCATATTTTATTATCTCATAAATATGAGTCAGAAATATACAGAAAGATACGGAGATATCTATCTCATGCTAAAACGGATCCTTTCTTTTTTTTTACAAAAATCCTTCCTTTAGTTTATAAAGTTCTTTTTTAAAAAGATTACCCTTGTCTTTGTTTATGTCTCGGATTGGAACAAATAACTATAATCCGTCCACGCCTGCGGATCAGTCTACATTTTTCACAAATTTTACGAACAGAAGCCCTTATTTTCATATTTAGAATTCCTTACCTTAATTCTGAATCTACTCCTTGAAAAAAATAAAATAATAAAATAATAATAATAAGTTTCTTGGTTTTGTAACGTCGAATTGTATCCCCACGAAAGGAATATTTAAAGCATCACCTAATCGTTCAAATCTTTCTTGCGAAATCTATAAATTATATATACGTCCTCTGGTTGAATCATAAGGACTTACTTCGATTTTCACTCTATCTCCTGGTAGTATCCGTCGCCGGATCTTCCCCGAAACATACTCCAGAATTGGATCTTCATTATCTAAACAGACTTGGAACATGCCGTTTGGAGTTGATTCAGTAATTAAACCTTCATGAATCAATTTTTGTTCTTTCATTCCAGGTAACCCCCCTGAAGTATCAACTAATAAACTAATAGAGGAAGGGTTATATAACTAACTTTTCCTCTCTATTTCACAAATAAATGGAAAGGAAGTTAGAGATAAAATTAGGATACCCGAGGGGGAGGATCAACATATATAACACAAAAGTTCTCCCCCAATTCTTTCTAATCGAGCTTCTCGATCTGTCATTATACCCCGAGAAGTAGAAAGAATTACAATCCCCATTCCGCCTAAAATCTTAGGAATTCGTTGATAGTTGGAATAGATTCGTAGACCGGGTCGGCTGATACGCTTGAAAATAGTTCTATATGTCCCTTTTCTAGTCCTTCTATGTCGCAGGGTTGAAACCAAGAAATATTTGTGACCTTCTTGATGTTTCCGAACGTTTTCAATAAAACCTTCTTGTAGAAGTATTTTAACAATGTTTTCGGCGATATTAGTAGATGCTATTCGAACCGTTCCTTTTTTATCCATGTCAGCATTTCTTATCGAAGTTATTATATTGGCAATAGTATCCTTACCCATGAAGAACTATAATTATTGTTACCTCCTCATTTTGATATAATCAACATGTTTTTTCTTTCTTTTATTTTCATTTATATATTATTCACATTTTTATAAAGTATATGCGTGAGACACAATCTACTAATTGATCTATTTCAGATACCCTACTAGATCTTAGTCTAATCCACTAGTATTTATAATACCTCGGGAGCTAATGAAACTATTTTAGTAAAATTAAACTGTCTCAATTCCTGAGCGATCGCACCAAAAACTCGAGTTCCTTTTGGATTTCCTTCTTGATCAATAACAACTGCGGCATTGTCATCATATCGTATTATCATACCGTTGTCACGTTTGAGTTCTTTACATGTACGTACAATTACAGCCCTAATTACTTCTGATCTTTCTAGAGGCATATTGGGTACTGCTTCTTTGATTACAGCAACAATAACGTCACCAATATGAGCATATCGGTGATTACCAGCTCCTATGATTCGAATACACATCAATTTTCGAGCTCCGCTGTTATCCGCTACATTCAAAAGGGTCTGAGGTTGAATCATATCATTTTTATTTTAATCTGTTATTTCAATACAAAGAATGAAGAAAAAAAAAAGAAATATTATCTGTCCAGAAATAAATAAACTTGCGTTTTTCATCCTCAATACCTTTTTGTCTATTTCTATACCCCTATCCTGCAATAATGAATTGAGTTCGTATAGGCATCTTGCACGCAGCTATTGAAATAGCTGCTCTGGCTACGGTTTCCGAGATTCCGCCCATTTCATAAAGTATTCGACCCGGTTTAACAACAGATACCCAATATTCAGGGGATCCCTTCCCCGAACCCATACGTGTTTCCGTAGGTCTGACTGTAACAGGTTTGTCGGGAAATATGCGTACCCATATTTTTCCACCACGACGCACATATCGTGTCATTGCTCTCCGTCCTGCTTCTATTTGTCTAGCCGTGATCCAAGCGGGTTCAAGTGCCTGAAGAGCATATTGGCCGAAGCAAATATGTTTGCCTCGACAAGATACTCCCTTCATTCTTCCTCTATGTTGTTTACGAAATCTGGTTCTTTTGGGGTTATAGTTGATGGTTGTTTCTTAATTCCATCTCTACTGCAGAACCGGACATGAGAGTTTCTTCTCATCCAGCTCCTCGCGAATGAAATGATTCAATGCTATTCCAGATACACATGTATCTAATAAATAATACACTTAGTAATGGGATTTTTTTATATTTCATTTGTTATTGTTATATAGTAAGCTGTATATACAAGATATACAGTCGAACGTATATCTTTTTTTTTTATGTATATTTATAGATAATTATGATTTTTACTCCTATCAATCACGCCAAAATATATTAAATTAATATATTAATTTAATCCAATACCAATAAATAAAGGTTCGCGGGCGAATATTGACTCTTTCTGTATTTATTCGTCGGGTTAATCCACCGCGGCCTTTTAGAATAAATCAATTTGTTCTTGGTTCGTTCCGCCATCCCACCCAATGAATCATTAGGATTCGTTTTCAATAGAATCCTATACAATCACGGGTTCTGTCGTTCCCATAGCTTCGCCATTAATGGTTAGGCCTGAATTCTGCAATGGAGCCAAAAAAAAATTTGTTCCCGTGCGGATCAATCTCCTCAGTTTCTATTAACCCCGGGCTCTTTATTATTTATATCAGTATTGATGCTTTATCACACTGCCTTTTATGAGATGATTCATAGACCATACATATTGGAATCATATATCATTGATATTTTTGTTCTCTCTTTCTATCATCTTCCATTTATCCACATCCCTCCATTTTTGTTTCACAACCGAGAATCAGATTTTTCTATATAAATATAAATGGAAAAATTTTCAGTTGCTACAACTATATGATCGATCCAGTCATATAGTGACTGTTTCTTGGAATCTCGACAATACGAAGCAATAAGTTGGTTATTAATTTATATAGTTACTAAGTTCATAATACATAGTAGGGGTCGGTCAATTCTTTTTGTTTTTTGAATCCCAACTAGCAACTCTAAATAAAAAAACTAACGAATCACACACTAAGCATAGCAATTAATTATACTAAATATAAATGATCAATCTAATTTTTATTCAACCTTATAGAATTGAAATTGTTAATCTTTCTTTGATTTAATGGAAAAAGAATGAAACAGTTTGTAATTTTTTCTTCTATCACTGAACCAAATGGAAAGACAAATAAAGGTCCATTAGTCTTCGTCTACAAATATCCAAATTTTTATGCCTAATACTCCATAGATAGTTCGAATTGGATAGGAACAATAGTCAATTTTAGCGCGAATTGTTTGTAGGGGAACCCTACCTTCTCTGATCCATTCGACACGTGCAATTTCTTTTCCGTCGATACGCCCTGCGATTTGCACTTGAATTCCTTTTGTATCTGCTTGTTCAGTTAATTCAATAGCTTTTTTCATTGCCTTTCGAAACGAAACTCTACTTTTTAATTGTAAAGCTATATATTCCGCAAGAATATTAGGTTGGCCATAAGGTTTTTCAACTTTTGTAATAGCAATGTTGAGTCTTCGGTTCACAGAATGAAATTCCTTTTGTACATTCATCTGTAATTCTTCCATTCCTCGCGTTCGGCCCTCTATTAATAAATTTGGGAATCCAA